AACAGGAAGGAGACAGTGAAGAAGAAGTACCAGTAGATTATCAAATTCGTTCAAGAAAAGCCAAACGTGTAGTGATTTTTACTAATAATCAAAATCAGCGAAATACCGATACTAATAATACCGATACTAATAATAAAGATCAAACAAACGAAGTGGCTTTGATACGCTATTCACAACAATCGGATTTTCGTCGAGACATAATCAAAGGCTCTATGCGAGCCCAAAGACGTAAAACAGTTATTTTAGAACTTTTTCAAGCAAATGTGCATTCCCCGCTTTTTTTGGATAGAATAGACAAATCACCCCTTTTTTCTTTTGATATTTCCGGATTGATGAAACTCATTTTTGGAAACTGGATAAAAAGAGGAGCAGAATTGAAAATTTCAGATTCTATAGAAGAAGAGATCAAAGAAGGGGAGAAAGAAAAAAAAGATGAAAACAAAAGAAAAGAAAAAGCGCGGATAGAAATAGCAGAAGCCTGGGATACCATTCCACTTGCTCAAATAATAAGAGGTTCCATGTTAATAACTCAATCGACTCTTAGAAAATATATTCTATTACCTTCATTGATAATAGCTAAAAATATTGGCCGTATGCTATTATTGCAATTTCCTGAGTGGTCTGAAGATTTAAAGGAATGGAATAAAGAAATGCATGTTAAATGTACCTATAATGGTGTTCAATTATCAGAAACAGAATTTCCGAAAAATTGGTTAACAGATGGCATTCAGATAAAGATACTATTTCCTTTCTGTCTGAAACCTTGGCACAAATCTAAGCCACAGCCCTCTCATACAGATCGAATGAAAAAAAAAGGTCAAAAAAAAGATGATTTTTGTTTTTTAACAGTTTGGGGAATGGAAGCTGAACTTCCTTTTGATTCTCCCCGAAAACGGCCTTCCTTTTTTGAACCCATTTTTAATAAATTCGAAAAAATAATTGGAAAATTGAAAAAGAAGTATTTTCGAGTTCGAAAAGTTTTAAAAGAAAGAACCCAAATTTTTATAAATATCTCAAAAAAATGGATTTTAAAAAGAATAATAAAAGAACTTTCGAAAATAAATCCAATTCTATTATTGAAATTCAGAAAAGGATATAACTTAAGTGAAACTAAAAAAGAAAAAGATTCTATAACTTGCAATCCGATAATTCATAAATCTTTTAGTCGAATTCGACCCATAGATTGGACAAATTATTTCCTGACAGAAAAAAAAATAAAGGATATGACTGCTAGAACAAGCACAATGAGAAATCAAATAGAAAAAATTACAAAAGAGAACAAAAAAGTGACTCCAGTAATAGGAATAAATGTTAATCTTAATAAAACAAGTTATAATGCTAAAAGATTCGAATTCAAAAAAAATATTGGGCAAATATTAAAAAGAAGAAATGCTCGATTAATCCGTAAATTACATTATTTTAAAAAAAATTTCACTGAAAGGATATACATAGATATTCTTCTATCTATCATTACTGTTTCTAGAATTAATATACAACTTTTTCTTCAATCAACAAAAAAAATTATTGATAAATTTATTTACAGTAATAAAACAAACCAAGAAAAAGTTAATAAAACAAATAAAAATACAATTCACTTTATTTCGACTATAAAAAAGTCACTTTATAATCTTAGTAATAAGAATTTACAGCGGAATTTTTATGACTTATCCTCCTTGTCACAAGCATATGTATTTTACAAATTATCAGAAACCCAAGTTCTTAACTTGAATAAGTTAATATCTACTATTCAATCTCAAAGAACATCTTTTTTTATTAAGACTTCAATAAAAGGTTATTTTGGAATACAAGGAATAATTCATTCTGAATTAAGACATAAGAAACTTTTGAATTCCGGAATAAATCAATGGAAAAACTGGTTAAGAGGTCATTATCCATACGATTTATCTCAGATTCGATGGTCTAGATTAATAGTACAAAAATGGCGAAATCAATGTCATACAATTCAAAATCAAGATTTCATCAAAGAGGATTCATATGAGAAAGACCAATTAATTAATTACAAAAAACAAAATGATTATGAAGTATATTCATTATCAAATCAAAAAGATAATTTTAAAAAATACTATAACTATAAATATAATCTTTTATCTTATAGATCTATTAATTACGAAAATAAGAGGAACCCGTATATTTATGAATCACCATTTCAAGAAAATAAGAATCAAGAGAGTTCTTATAATTACAATATACATAAAGGTAATTACAACACACATAAAAAAAAAAATTTTCATATACTAGACAATATCTCTATCAATAATTATTTAGTAAAAAGGGATATTATGTATATGAAAACAAGTCTGGATAGAAAATATTTGGATTGGAAATTTTTAAATTTTTGTCTTAAAAAGAAAATCCATATTGAGACCTGGATCAAGATCGATACCAACAATACTCAAAATACTAAGAGCGAAACTAATAATTATCAAAGAATTGATCAAATTGATAAAGAAGATCTTTTTTATCTTATGATTCATCAAAA